CATTTGACTCCGTACTACTGAAAGATTTAGTCGTACACTGGAAAGATAGCTCAAAAAGTTAAGAGAATGTTTGGATAATGAGTTTATATGGATCTTTTCCGGTGGAAACCACACATCAAAATGACATTGACAGAAAATGACAAGATAATATTTCCATTTTTTCATCAGAAGAGGGGGATTCTTTGAAGCCAGAATGGATTTGCCTTGATATCTAATATAATGTGTGAAAAAATCCTTGAACAAGGATAGGGTGGCCCCAAAATCATTAGCAATGACTTCCGCAAAATATTCTATTTTTCCATAGAAAAATATTCGCTCAAGAAAGACCCGATAAAATGTTGATCGTAAATGAGAGGATTGCTTACGAAGAAAAAAGAAGACGGATTCGTATTCATATATATAAGAGTTATATAGGAATAAGAAAAATCTTGGATTACTTTTCGCAAAAATCGAACTCAATTTCTTTGAAATAATAAACGGGTCCCAATTCCCATACTCGTGAAGAAAGAGTCGTAATAAATGGAAATAGGAGGAATCTTTCGCCCAGTAACGAATAGTTTGAACCAATTTTTCTAGATGGATGGGATAAGGTATTCGTACATCTAACGTATAATTTAAATGCGACAATTTGCCCTCTAAAAAAGAAAATATTGAATGAATTGATCGTAAATTATGAGATTTTACTATTTTTAACTTTTCTAAAGAAGATACTAATTGTAGGGAAAATGGAATTTCCACAATAACAGAAAAGCCTTCTGATATCATTTTAGAATACAATTTTTTGTTATATCTAAAAAATTGATTTTGGTTCGAATCATTAAAAGACAAAATAAAGAGATTCTTTTGATATATTCCTGCAATTAAACGTTTTACAATTAGTAAACTAAATTTACTATCATAAGCCATATTTTCGAATATAATCGATCTATTGAAACCACGATCATGAGCAAGAGTATAAATATACTCCCGAAACATAAGTGGGTATAGAAAGTCGTTTTTTTGAGATCTATCTAGTTCGAAATATCTTTGATATTTCTCTATTTTCATTTTCAATTCGATTTGATTGAAGCAAAGATAGGCGATTTCTTGGGTTATTAAATGATACATAGTGCGATATCATAAAAACAAAATGGTATAATAGATACAGGTTAAGTAAAAGCATCAACGGATTCTCTATTCTTTCTTTTTATCCATCTAAATGATTAGAAATCCTTTACTTTTTCAAACCAATCGCTCTTTTGATTTTGGAAAATTTTTGATTATCAATATACTCTTTCTTCTACACATTCAGCCACCCTCCTGGCGTAAAATGGCTAATAGTTAGGACTCATTCAAAAAATTGAAAAGTGGGGTTTTCCACATCAGGCACTCATCGATTTTTAACATCGAATTCAGAATTTAATTGGAAAATCATTCAAATTAAGAATGAGAGCTCCTTTCTTTTTTGTTCCCCTAGAATTTCGAATTCATTTCTAATTGGAGCCGTGGAGCTCTATCCATTTATTTATTAATATTAACTTTAACTCGACCCACCTTTGATTCATTTTGTTATGTTCTACACAAATAATTCAAACAGGGTTTGGAATCGGTCTGGTAAGAATAAAATATTCTCAGAATTCTTCATTAATATGACATGCTATTTTTTCCATTCATTCCTTTTAGGATCAGTCATGGTCTTACAAACCATACCGATGGTATGGACGAATCCTTTCTTCATACAAATGCGTAAAAGTTGTTAGTCGCACTTAAAAGCCGAGTACTCTACCATTGAGTTAGCAACCCAAATAAAAAAATTAGGTTATGGAGATAGAATCAAAATCAAAATAAATAAAACGATTGAATGGTACGACACAATAAAAAAATGAAACTAGCAAGAAATGAACACAAAAAAAATTCGAATCGATCTTGAACAAAAGAAAAAAAGGGGGATAAGATAAAGATAATAAAAAAAAAGAATAGAAAAAGTTCTCAAATCAAATAAAAATAGAAAATATAGGTAAAGTGAAAATTGATAGAAAATTTCTTAATTTCTTACACTATTTATTGCTTAAGACATTGCTTAAGATTTCTTTTTTTTTTTCTATTTCTTTTTATTAATTTATTGAATAGACATATGGATATAACTAAGAATAGACATATGGATATAACTAAACTATTCTAACAAAAGCCTTCTTAATTTAATATTGAAAATTCTTTAAATTTCAAATAAAATTGAAAATTTCAAAATTGTATCACAGAAATTTTGACAACCCCATCATTTTAGTTGTATTTGAATGAAGAAAAAAAGCAAAGCTATGAAATAGGGATAAATAGATCCACAAACACAAATAAGATCCAATTACCCAGATTGGATTATACCTATCCAATACATTGTTGTCAATATGAATGTAAATGTGTTAAGAAAAAAGACAGAATGAATAAAACAAAAGAATTAACTCAAATAAATAAATTCCATTTAAAAAAAGAAAATGGACTATCTATCAATTTATTATAGAATAATAAAGAATCAAAATGAAATATTATAGAATAATAAAGAATCCAAATTAAATGCATAATAAAAAAAACATTATATAGAACACTATATAGATATAGAATATAAGTCGAATAGAAAATAATAAAAACTCAGGACTTGGATTAGCACTACATAGAGAAGATCTACATAGATACAAATAAAAAATCGTAAGTAGAAAAAGAGAATTCAGAAAGAATTCGAAAAAATTTCTCCGAATTATTCGATATTCTCAATATACGAAGACTAAGAAAGCCCAAACAATGAAAAAACATTGGAAGATAATGTCAAATTTTCCAATTTTGAGGCTAAATTACTTCATTTAGTTACTTGATTTGTTCCATCCACCTGAATCTTAGTCTTAATTTCTATCACTAAGATTAAAAAAAAAAATGAAATCATAATCTAATTGACTCTAATTAATTTGATGATTTTTTTGATTTCCTTGACATTCTAATTTTATCTAATTCTATATACATAACCAGAACTTCAAATCATTTTTATCAAGTTGGAGGAGGAGATAAAATTTATTATATGTTTCTAGGAGCCTTTTATTGACCTCTATCCTTCATGAAGGATTTTTTATTGTCATCAGGACAAGGATTTTGCTGGAGCTTTTCTTTATCTTTTATTAAAGACAATCGAAATTAAATTAGTAATTAATGAAATATTCAAAAGAGGGTGTAGGTAATTTCTACACATATACATATATATCTACACATATATCTTTCTATAAGTATACCATAACCATTTTATCTACTATTTCAGATTTCCCTCTCTATTCTATTCATATTCCAGAAATAACTTTTTTTTTTCTAACATGAAATGCCTTATCATACTTTTTTTCTAACGAAAAAAAAAACCTTTTTTTGTTCAAATTCTTTTAATCAACGTTTCCACGTTTCCTTAAAAAAATCGATTTTATTACTATTATTTTATTTGAACACACAATCTTTTGTGAATTTGTGAAAAAGGGATGATTGGTTTCGAGAAAAGTTATGAAAAAATAACTAAAGAAGAATTTCACTTATTATACTGTTAAATCCTCAACAAAAGGTTGTTTAAAAAGACAACTAACTTTTATTTGGTATTTGGAAAATCTTTCTCTTTATTTATATTTATTTAAATTATTTAAATTTAGATTAAATATAGAATATATAATATTCTATAAATATAGAATATAGAAAAGCAATATGCTTTGGGACGGAAGGATTCGAACCTTCGAATACCGGGACCAAAACCCGTTGCCTTACCACTTGGCGACGCCCCATTTCCATTTCTATTTCGATTTAATACTAATTAAGTCGAATATTAATATTAGTATTAATATTGGTTCTTCGTCAATTACCGGCCAAATATCTCTGAATTGAATTCGCTTGTTGTTTGGATTTTGATATGTGTAAATATCGAATTAAACGAAATTTCTTGATCATAATATATAATTCAATTAAGATATTGTATGAAAATAGGATTTCTTCTATTCTTTTCTTTTTTTAATTGAGAATTGAAGGATTTTTGATTGGGTGGATGAGTTGAAAGTTTTTAGTCTACCTTACTTTAAATATCCATTTTATATCAATGGGATATTAATAACTCAGTCAAAAGTCAAAATACAATTATCTTTAGGAAAAAGATGTTTGTTATGCTTAATATTTTTAGTTTAATTTGTATCTGTCTTAATTCTGCCCTTTATTCAAGCAGTTTGTTGTTTACAAAATTGCCGGAAGCATACGCTTTTTTGAATCCAATAGTAGATATTATGCCAGTAATCCCTCTGTTCTTTTTTTTATTAGCTTTTGTTTGGCAAGCTGCTGTAAGTTTTCGATAAGATTTTGAATACTGTCCTAGAAGAATTCATGACTTATTCGAGAAAAAATTCTAACAATTTTTAAGATCAGATAAGTCTTATAATTCTAATCAAAATCCTGAATTCAAACATTGCAATTTTTGTATAGATGCGAAAAATCTGGATTACCCCATTTCCTTATTCTGATTGATTTTCCATTCGATCAAAAGAGACCCCATTCATTGGGTTCCCCACAATCTATCTAATTGTAGATATGAAAGAAGTATGAAAGAAAATTTTTGGGAATGAAAGACTTGATTCTTATTACAAATAAATTTAGAAATTTATTTTCTATTTCTATATTTCTAGAAATTTCTAGAAACCGCTTCGTTTCTTGGTGTGAAAATGGAATATGTGATATATGTGATATAAAAAAGGGAATCTAGTTTCTTTTTTTTTTTTTTTTTTTTGCAAACCAAAAAAAGATCTTGGAGATTATCTAATGCTTACTCTTAAATTCTTTGTTTACACAGTAGTAATATTCTTTGTTTCTCTCTTCATCTTCGGATTTTTATCTAATGATCCAGGACGTAATCCTGGACGTGAAGAATAAAATAAAACCAAAATTCCTTGCTTGATTTTTTAATGTTCTTAACATTTTATCTATTTTTATCTTTAATTTAAATAGAATTCTTTAATTAAATA